TAAGAACAGGGGTTTTTGACGAATGAAATCAAGAAGCATTTAGGCACAAAATCGACACAAGAAAGGGATGTGTAAAATTCCTTTTCTTGTGTCGAAGACTAGAAAGACGAATAATACTCCCTCTAATTTTTTGTTTCGCTCATTTATTTATCCTTTCTTTATTTTCTGTGCTTATTATACCCTAATTTCCAACAAGAATTTTGTTCTTTTGAACGAATTTTATACAGATAAATAACGGGTTTAAAAATTCATTTCGGATAATTGAACCTTCTCAAACTGTTTCTTTTTAAGAACCAAAAAAATTTGTGCCAAAACAACAGATGCTAAGAAGAAAAAAAGTCCTTGGATACGTAATGGATCTTGAAGTACTATTTCTGCATCTCCCTGACCAAATCCACCCACATTAGGATTACTCGTTAATGGTTGATCAAGTTTGATGGATTCGCCCTCTGAAACAAGAAGTTCTGGTCCTGGAGGGATAATATCAACCACTTGGTGTCCGTCCAATGCATCCACTATGGATATTTCGTACCCACCTTTTTCTTTTCGTAAAATTTTGCTTACTATACCTGCTGCCGTAGCATTATAAACCGTATTGTTACTTTTTCTACCGTCGGGATAAATCTGACCCCTTCCCCTGTTCCCGCCTACATATATGGGATATTTTAAGAAGTGAACATCCTTATTAGTAGCTGGGTCCGGGGAAAGAATTGGAAAGGTTATTTCACTATATTTCTGACCAGGAACAGGACCTATTACAAGAATATTTTTTTTATCGGGGCGATAACTCTGAAAAGACAGATTGCCCATTTTTTTTTTCATCTCGGGTGAAATACGATCGGGGGGGGCTAATTCAAACCCTTCCGGCAAAATAAGAACAGCTCCCACATTCAAAGCTCCCTTTTTACCATTAGCCAGAACCTGTTTCAGTTGCATATCATAAGGAATTTTAACAACTGCTTCAAATACAGTATCAGGAAGTACCGCTTGTGGTACCTCAATATCCACGGGTTTATTAGCTAAATGGCAATTAGCACATACAATACGCCCAGTTGCTTCTCGTGGATTTTCATAACCCTGCTGAGCAAAAATGGGATATGCATTTGAAATGGATGCCCAAGTTATTATACATATCATGAGTGAGACAGATATGGAGCGAGTAATCCCTTCCCTTAGCCACGAAAAAGTATTTCTAGTTTGCATGGTCCAATCATTGATCCCAAAAATTTCTACAATAAACTTGGATAGGTCGCTAATCTAGTTCCCTATCCACAATTTTGCTAGTTATATTTCCTGAAATAATTTTGCTGAAATAAAAATTGAAGAGGAATCCCCCCATGTGGAAAAAGAGTAAAGTAAATAAGACTTTGAATAGTTTGTTTATATAAGGTAAGAAAGATTATAATTGGATCAGTGAATACTTTTTCAGTCATTTATTGAATGATAAATCACTACAAGTGAGGGAGATACACGATTTAAATAACGGAAGATCCAATATTTAAAAATTGTATCAAGAATGACTGGAAAAGTGGAAACAAGACCAGATATAATTTGATTGTTATGAGCAAATCCAAAATCTTTGTAAATATAACTAATCATTAATTCCCAACCGTCAGGCGAATGGAAGCCGATACATAAATCAGTTAATAAAAGAATACAAAAAGCTTTGATTGTGTCACTTAAATTATATATAAATTCTTTAACCCAAGAATTCAGAATAAAAAGTTTCTCCTTACCCAAAAAAGAATAACCACTTAGAATAATAAAAGAGATTATATTTGTCGAGAAGTGCAAAATAGTATGGATACGATACTCATTGTGTATCTTGATGAATTGAATCGTTTCTTTGTGGATTCCTATATGAAGTTTTTGTAAGGTGGTTTCTGGGTATTCTTTTATCATTTCATCCAACAAGAAGAGTTCCTCTAATCGTATGAATTTTTCTAGAACACTTTTTTCTTGAATATTATTCAAACAAGTTTCGGATTGTCTAGTATTCCACCAATTAGTAATCCAAGTTTTCAGACTTTTATTACATGAAAGAGAGATCCACCAGGGCAAAAAAACTATAGATGCAAGATATAAAAGAGTAATCAATGCTTTGGTTTTTGCCATTTTTCATTTGTGAATTCTTAATGAAGCTACCTCATTTGTTGACTCTATTCGATCTAATATTTCTATCACGGCTATGAATCTATTCTCTTTTGTTTTTGTGATTCAATACTTAGCTTAGTCTTTGCTTTGAATCTATAAAGAATAGATAAAGAAATAGACAGAAAGAAATCATATTAATATTTCGAAACAAAAAAACGACTTTTGTATCACATATGTCAAAAACAATCCCATTTAAAAATTATTACCTATACTATAATACAGGTCAAATTGAGAGAAATTTATGAAAAATATTATAATTATATTATGATGATAAAAAATTAATGAAAAAACGAAAAAAGTTTTCTTTATTTTATAAATCAAAATTAAGGAAAAGATCCAGTTGTGTGATGATTAAATTAAGGAACACAAAAGAAAGGATGAATGGTCAATTGGAAAAAAAGTATAAAGTATAGAGAGATAGGATCGACCCGTATCTAATGTTTAAGGTATTCATTCAAAATATTGAAAAAATAAAAGATAAATTCTTTATTCCGAATTGCAAAATGCTTTAATATATGAGATGAATCTTTTATTTTTTTTTTTTACTTGTTTTGTTAATGAATTGGATTAAGCGAAATGCGATACACAAAAAATGAAATTCTTTTTCTCAAGAAAAAGAATTTCATTTTTTGTTCTTATTAGAACTATTCCCTATATGGTTGCTTTGGCTCAACTGGGCATTCTGAAGAAACTTCAGTTAGGGTTATGTTATAGATTATAGAAAAAAAATTATTGCATTTTTTTTCCTGCTGCGAAAGCATTTAGTCTTCAGTTAATTTCAAAATACTTCAATTGGTACACGCAAGAAGTAAGCCAGTTCGGCAGCTTTTTGCTCAATTTCTCGTGTAGTCAAATTCTCATCAGTACGAGTTAAGGGAATAGCTCCCTGGCCGCGAATTTCCATATAAAGGACACGGCGAGCATAAATACCCCCTTTAACTTCTATTCTGATGGACTGAATATCTTTCATAAGGAATCGTAAAATGATGCGACGACTTTGTCCAGGAAATCCCCAACGAAAAATACACACTATTCCCTCTTTTCTATCGAATTGATCATAACCACTACCCACATTCCACAAAATAGTGGACCACAAATAGGAACTAAAAAAAAGACCCGCAATCCCATAGAAAGACATCACAATCCCTTGTGGAAAAAAACTGATTTGTTGAGACAGAAATAAAGATATCAAATTCCTACCAAGATAACTGGAAGTTCCAACCAATAAGAATCCTAATGAACCTAAAAAAAGAATAATGGCCCAGCAGAAATTACTTGTTTTGCGAGACCCCGCTATAAATTCTATCCATATAGATTTTGATCGCCAACTCATACTTATTAGATCTAGTTGTGTTGTTTTTTGGAATTGATAAAATAACCAAAATTTTACTTTCCATTTTTTGTTTCCGAAGTAACTCTCATCAACTAATAGTATTTTGCTGTAAACTGAGCACCTTTAGGAGTAATTCATAGAATTAGTTAGATGATCTAAAAAATCTTATTTTTTTGAACATGAAGAGATAAAGACGCCATTGCAATTGCCGGAAAAACTAGGCCTACTAAAGGCACAAAAATAGAGGGTAAGTTATTGAAAGTTGTCATAAAATGGGTACCTCAATTTCATATTTGTACCTGTTATTGTTATATTCTTAATTCTAAAGATATCTTATAATAATTTGTATTTATATATATATTATATAGTATATATATACTAAGTATCTTTAAATGAATAGATATATATACTAATATAGAATACAATATTATAGGTACAAAAAAAGTCAAATCAAACTAAATAAATGTACTTAATTAATCTTTCTAAATGAAATATATGTATGATAATCCACTTTTTTGATTTAGTATTCGTCTTCTACTCTTCTTTTTTGTCTTATAATTTTATTAATTAATAAAGAAATTTGGTTTATTTCCCTCCTCTGTCACCAACTAAAGAAAAATTACTTTTTTAAGGGTTGCTTTTGCTTCTGATAAAATAAATAACTATTTTGTTCTATTTGATTTCATTTTCGTTCAACGGAAAAAAAGTATGGAACTGAAATAACTCACTCAGAACACCTTTTAAAGGATTACGTGGTACAATTGAATCCAATAAGCCCTTATCGAATAAATGTTCAGCCGCTTGTGAACCTTCAGGCACTGTTTTTTTCAATGTTTGTTCAATTACTCTTTTACCCGCAAATGCAATATAGGCATTGGGTTCGGCAATAATGATATCCCCCAACATACCAAAACTAGCTGTCACCCCACCAGTAGTAGGAGATGTAAGAATTGATATATAGAACAACTTTTGATTTGATTGATAATCATATAAAACCGAAGAAATTTTAGCCATTTGCATCAAACTCAAACTTCCTTCTTGCATTCGTGCTCCTCCGGAAGAACACACTAAAATAAGAGGTAAATTTTGAGTGGTAGCATACTCGATCAAACGAGTGATTTTCTCGCCTACTACGGATCCCATACTACCCCCCATAAACATAAAATCCATAACCCCAAGTGCTACCGGAATACCATTTAGTTGACCTGTACCTGTTTGAACAGCGTCAGTTAATCCTGTCTTTTTTTGATAAGAATCAATACGATCCTTATAGGGTTCCTCCTCCGAATGAAATTCAATGGGATCCCGAGAGACCATGTCTTCATCCATAGGATTCCAAGTACCTGTATCAATCAAAAGTTCTATTCTATCCGAACTACTCATTTTCAAATAATATCCACATTGTTCACAAACATTCATTTTTGACTTCAAAAATTTCTTATAAATTAATCCATAACAATTTTCGCATTGAATCCACAAATGACTGTAGTTTTGAGTTATATCGAGATCCTCA